TACCACGTAATCCTTTAAAGGACGTTCTGAGTGAATTATTTCGACTACATGCTTTCTTTCCTTTGGATCAAACTTAGATTAAATAGAGCTGTAGAGTATAGTCTTAATTTTTAATTTATTTTTAAATTAATAAAATAAAACAGAATAAATTTTTTGAAATGAAAATTATTAAATTATAAGACAAGTTATAAGACAAGAGCACGAAAATAACTAATAATATGAATAATAAAAAGGTGGATTATCATACATATATATTTCGTGTAGAAACGTGTAGAAAGGTGAATAAGTCCGTTTATTTACATATTTTTTAGTTACACATTTTTTTATTGAATACTTATAAAAAAAATTCAATAAAACATATACTTATATATTCCTTATTATATACTTATATATTCCTTATTTAGGTATATACTCACTTAGGTATACTTACCTATAATATTAGTATAATATAATAATTATATATATATAATATATATATAAATAGAATTATTATATATGAATTTTAAAATATCTTTTTAACAATATAAGATTAAAATAAGATTAAAATAAAAATATTAATATAAAACAATAAAAAAAAATAACAGGTACAAATATTAAATCGAGGTACCCACTCAATGATAACTCTCAACAACTTTCCCTCCATTTTTGTGCCTTTAGTGGGCTTAGTATTTCCGGCAATTGCAATGGTTTCTTTATCTCTTCATGTTCAAAAAAACAAGATTTTTTAGATACTATCAGGGACAACTCTTATCCATTTTTTTTTTTCAAAGCTTACTTTGATCATAACACCCCTATCTATTTAGTAGAATAGGGTATAACATGTGGCTTCTTTCGAGCATAAGCTCTTAGGTATGCGTAAACATGATATAAGGGTAAATGGATTATAACAATTTTCAAGCGGATCCGTAGCGAGAAGAATTTCGGAAATGTAAAGTCATCTATATGTGGATATCTACAGGAAATCGTATGAAAGAGATGTTATTGTTTTAGTTTGGATCTAAGTAATTCGATGAATTTTTCTAAAATAAAAGGTTCACATCATAGTAATGCTGGTTGATGAGAGTTACTTCGGAAACAAAAAAAGTAAAATAAAATTTATTTTTGTTATTCTTCCAATTCCAATAAAATGCAACTAGGTCTAGTGAGAGTATGAGTTGGCGATCAGAACGTATATGGATAGAACTTATAGCGGGATCTCGAAAAATAAGTAATTTCGGTTGGGCCCTCATTCTTTTTTTAGGTTCATTAGGGTTTGTATTGGTTGGAACCTCCAGTTATTTTGGTAGGAATTTTATATCTTTATTTCCTTCTCAGCAAATAAATTTTTTTCCGCAGGGGATCGTGATGTCTTTCTATGGGATCGCGGGTCTCTTTATTAGCTCCTACTTGTGGTGCACAATTTTGTGGAATGTAGGTAGTGGTTATGATCGATTCGATATAAAAGAGGGCATAGTGTGTATTTTTCGTTGGGGATTTCCTGGAAAAAACCGTCGCATATTCCTGCGATTCCTTATGAAAGATATTCAGTCCATCAGAATAGAAAATAAAGAAGGTCTTTTTGCTCGTCGGGTCCTTTATATGGAAATCAGAGGCCAGGGGGCCATTCCCTTGACGCGTACTGATGAGAATTTGACTCCACAAGAAATTGAGCAAAAAGCTGCTGAATTGGCCTATTTCTTGCGCGTACCAATTGAAGTATTTTGAAAAAAGTAACTGAAAACGGAATCCTTTGCAAGAGGGAAAAAACTCAAGAACCTTCTTTTTTTTCTATACCACAACTTAACGTAACGGAAATTTGTTCTGAATGCCTATTCGAGCCAAAGTAAACGTATACGAAGCAACCCTAAAACGAAAATTTTTGTGTCTATCATTTTTTTTTTTAATATTTGATATTTTATTTAATAGAACGGCAGCTCTTTCATCTCCAAATCCAACTAACTAATATTCATTTTTAATTTGAAGTGGGCTCTTTTTTATTCTATTTCTGTATTCTTTCTAGATTCAAGGACTAATCTAACCACTCTACTGCATCACAAATAAAAACTTCGAAATAGATTAATGGGCTCGATGACGTGGGATATAACTTATGCTTGATAGAAATATTAGTATCATAGAAAGTCGACGCATGGGGTGAGTTCATTAAAACTTCAAAAATTCACAGACGAAAAAATGGCAAAAAAGAAAGTATTAATTTCCCTTCTATATCTTGCATTTATAGTATTTTTGCCTTGGTGGATCTCTCTCTCATTTAAAAAAAGTCTGGAATCTTGGATTACTAATTGGTGGGATATTAAGCAATCCGAAATTTTTTTGAATGATATTCAAGAAAAGAGTATTCTAAAAAAATTCATAGACTTAGAGGAACTCCTTCGTTTGGAGGAAATGATAAAGGAATACCCAGAAACGCATTTACAAAAGCTTCGCGTCGAAATCTACAAAGAAACGACCCAGTTGATCAAGATGCACAATGAGGATCGTATCCATACAATTTTACACTTCTCGACAAATATAATCTGTTTCGTTATTCTAAGTGGTTATTCTATTCTAGGTAATGAAGAACTTGTTATTCTTAACTCTTGGGTTCAAGAATTCCTATATAACTTAAGCGACACAATAAAAGCTTTTTCTATTCTTTTATTAACTGATTTATGTATAGGATTCCATTCGCCCCACGGTTGGGAATTAATGATTGGCTCTGTCTACAAAGATTTTGGATTTGCTCATAATGATCAAATTATATCCGGTCTTGTTTCTACTTTTCCAGTCATTTTAGATACAATTTTTAAATATTGGATCTTTCGTTATTTAAATCGTGTATCTCCTTCACTTGTGGTGATTTATCATTCAATGAATGACTGAAAAATTATCGAACGGCCCAATTATAATATTTGTTACTTTGTACATAAGCAAAACACTCAAAATTGTACCTATTCTTTCTACCCAGTAAAGGGGTTTCTCCAATATTTCAGAAAAATTATTTCAGTAAATATCAAAATTATAGATAGGGAACTCTACTAGTGACCTACCTAATTTTATTGTAGAAAATTTCGGGATCAATGATTGGACCATGCAAACTAAAAAAACCTTTTCGTCGATAAAGAAAGAGATTACTCGATCCATTTCCCTATCGCTCATCATATATATAATAACTCAGGCACCCATTTCAAATGCCTATCCCGTTTTTGCACAGCAGGGTTATGAAAATCCACGAGAAGCAACGGGCCGTATTGTATGTGCCAATTGCCATTTAGCTAATAAACCCGTGGATATCGAGGTTCCACAAGCGGTACTTCCGGATACTGTATTTGAAGCAGTTGTTCGAATTCCCTATGATCTGCAAGTGAAACAAGTTCTTGCTAATGGTAAAAAAGGAGCTTTAAATGTGGGGGCTGTTCTTATTTTACCCGAGGGATTTGAACTAGCCCCGCCCGATCGTATTTCGCCCGAGATTAAAGAAAAGATAGGAAATCTGTCTTTTCAAAGTTACCGCCCTACTAAAAAAAATATTCTTGTGATAGGTCCTGTTCCTGGTCAGAAATATAGTGAAATCACCTTTCCTATTCTTTCCCCGGACCCTGCTACTAATAAAGATGTTCACTTCTTAAAATATCCCATATACGTAGGCGGGAACAGAGGAAGGGGTCAGATTTATCCCGACGGGAGCAAGAGTAACAATAATGTTTATAATGCCACAGCAGCGGGTATAGTAAGCAAAATTATACGAAAAGAAAAGGGGGGATACGAAATAACCATAGTGGAGGCATCGGACGGGCGTCAAGTGGTTGATATTATCCCTCCAGGGCCAGAACTTCTTGTTTCTGAGGGCGAATCCATCAAACTTGATCAACCACTAACGAGTAATCCTAATGTGGGCGGATTTGGTCAGGGGGATGCAGAAGTAGTACTTCAAGATCCATTACGTGTCCAAGGCCTTTTGCTCTTCTTGGCATCTGTTATTTTGGCACAAATCTTTTTGGTTCTTAAAAAGAAACAGTTTGAGAAGGTTCAGTTGGCCGAAATGAATTTCTAGATCCGCGGATTTTTCAACATCAAACTATAAAAAGAAATAAACTTTTGTTGGCAATTATATTATGTAATTGTGTAGGATCAAAAAAATTTTGTTTGTTTCTTTTTTCGGATTTCGGGAATTATTTATACCGGTCATGATGTGTATATTGTGAAGAAGACTATTTTGATTTTACTTATCTTTTCTTTGTTTTTTCAATCCAAATCGAAGTGATATAGAATGAATCCGTAGTTTTATATTTTATATTTAAATAGAATCAAAACAAAAGATAAATAAGCGGAGAATATAAACCAAAGCATAAATGAAAGGAACAAAGGGTTTAGGGGGGGGGGGTTGTGCGTCTCCGAGTTTTTGACACAAGAAAAGGGATTTTCCACAACCCCTTCTTGGGTCGAATTAATAATGATTCTTGATCCTATTCGTCAAAAATTCCTATTCGTAGGTTCCGTTTTTTTTTTTTCGATTTATCATGTTAAGTAGTGGACAAACAAAAATATAGGTAAATTGATTGAACAAATAGAACTTCTTCAATTTCGAAGAATTTCTAAAATCGAAAAAAGGAAACTTTGATTAGACTAAGATTAAATAAAGTAGGGTTCTATTTTATTAGTATAGAATTTTATTAGTATAGATAAGGGTTGCATGATATCTAATCGATAGAAATCCATATATATGGAACTATATAGAATTGTGAGTCATCCAAAAAACGGAAATCGAGTGATTCCTTCTTTGTTTTAATTTTTAAAGTATTCACAGATACTTTTGAGTAAAAGATGTTCTGAATCAATTAATGAAGTGAATTTTTCAAAACATCAATCATAAGAGAGTATCAATCATAAGAAAGTGTGGTTTTTTTTGAAACATTTATACAAAAAAATATTATGATTATAAGAACTCAACGGGACCCATCCCCTCTTTCCTTGGCTGATTCGAGGGGGATCCCATTGAGTTCTTATGCTTTCATGTCTATAAA